TAACTTTGTATTATACAACTTTACTACAGTCGACAGTATTTTATACACTGTAGAACTTTTTTTACACTACAATAAAACTATGAGAAAGTAAAGTATGGTAGAAAGAAAGAAAAAATATGAATCTTTCTTTCTACCATATACTATCGGATCGCATAGAATACTGCCGATTCTAGTCCGCACATTTCAGTTAAGACGCGGAATTTGAATCCTTTTCGTCAGAAGTCAAGTTTCGTTCAAATTTATTAATCATTTTTACTTTGATTTTGACTAACTGTTTTTACGTAAATGATAAGTAGAAAAGCAGTAGGCACGAGAACGAACAATGCAGTAGCAATAAATGCAAGAATATTTACTTCCATAATCTAATCGTTTTTTTATTTTAATTTTATTTCACAATAACTCGGGATTTAATCCCATAGAGATCATAAACCTTTTGCCTGTAAATTCAATGGATGAATTCCCTCTTGATGGTATTGAATCGAATCAATATTATAAATAACAATATCTGAGCTATCAAATCAACTCATCGTCGAGAATTGAATAGTATACCATAGGAAGATCTTTTATCCACACCGAATCAAATCAAAAATGGGATTCCTGATCCAATCAAGAATTTTTTATTGACTGTTCCCTTCTTTCTTTTCGATAACCTACCCTACGCCTTTCTTGTATCATTATCCGATGAAGTATCATCGGACGACCCTTCCACTCCCATTAGCCCCAAACCAAAATAAACAATAGAGGTGAAATGGAAAAAGAAAGAGGTTAAGTTCTAAACTCTTTTTTTTAATGATCTAATTTTCTTTGAAGACAAAGGCGTGTGGTAAAGATGAATCCGAGTAGAAAGTTCTATTAATTAATAGTAGTGTTTTCGATGTCGATGGGACTCCGAAAATACAATAAATCAAAAAAAGGGAGGAAATCTTATTCATTCCTTCTCTAAGAAAGGTGCTATTGTGGGACGATCTTTATCTTTCTTTTATCCTCTTTCCTCAGATTATTTTATTAGGACTAGGACACATATATCAAAAGTTCAGTGTGCAATTTTAATAAAATAGATTGTTCAAATTCAAATTAGTAAATTTACTAATTGAGGTTACCCAAAATCAGAACCAAAACCCGAGATAATGACATTTGGAAACGTAGCTCATAGGGGGAATTAGATTCCCTTTATTTTGGGTCATATAAGAAAGAAATTTCATTTGTGTATGTGCTACCAAGAACCCTGTGGTACTCTCTTCTCTGTCCATATTCCATTATGAACAATAGAAAAAGAAGACCCAATATATCTTGGACTCCTGAATATAATGCTACCAACAATTGTACTAATTCAAATATATCTTTATACCATAAATCGGTACTCGTTGCAGTACCGAAAATTTGCATCTATTTGTTTGATGATGAGAAATACGAAAGAAAATAAAAAAAAAGGGGGCCTTTTTTCTTGGGAATGAAATTCTGCCCTGCCCGTTGGCCCATCTTTCACAGAAAAGAGAGAGTTTAATTAATGGATTTATTGGATTCGTCGGGACTGACGGGGCTCGAACCCGTAGCTTCCGCCTTGACAGGGCGGTGCTCTAACCAATTGAACTACAATCCCAGGGAAATTAAGGGATATAGCAGAAAATGTGACTTCTACGTATCAGGTATTTCGGAAGGACAAGAGGTTATACCTTCTCCTGGTAGATTGACGAATTGTTGGGCCGAGCTGGATTTGAACCAGCGTAGACATATTGCCAACGAATTTACAGTCCGTCCCCATTAACCGCTCGGGCATCGACCCAGGAAGAATCCTTTTTAGACTTATTGGGAATCCATGATCAACTTCCTTTCGTAGTACCCTACCCCCAGGGGAAGTCGAATCCCCGCCGCCTCCTTGAAAGAGAGATGTCCTGGACCGCTAGACGATGGGGGCGTGAGAAACATACTAATTGATTAGCCGCCATCATACTAGACTATGATCATAACATAATATCAACTTTTCAAATTGTCAATATAAATAGAATGGAATAGCATGATTCGATCCAAGCTCTATTTTCATTATTTCATAAAATGTTTTTGATTCGTTATTTATGAATTATTCATTCTAATTGCCATGCATTATATTAAATATAATATTAAAAATATTAAATATAAATAGATATATATTATATAGAACTAAATCTATAATTATCTTAATTTATATTAAATAATAATAAAATAGAAAACTTCTAGTACGAAAAATACGATTCCGCCCGGAATGGAATAATTTGTCGAAAAAGAGGGGGTTTAATTCCATTTCTTACACTTTCATTCATTGGTTCATTTATTGTATTGTTAAGATATGCCTAGCTCACACTAAGCTAGGAGATTAATAAACGATAAATATGAGAAGAGAGATCAAGATAAGTTATTGAAAATTGTTTTTCTCGAATTATATCATTCTAATCGAATTAGTAGAATTCTAATTTAGTTCAGAGGACAAGTCGAATTCATGATTCTAGAAAATAGCTTGAATCTA